ATTTTATTTTTACTTTGATAACATTTTGTAACATAAGATTCAATTGTAAAAAGAATTATGCGGATAATTTTTTTTTACCGATATTTCTGATTAGTAATCAGTAAACCTCTATCAAACAAAAAAAAGAGTGAATTCTTTCTTCCACGAAATGAAAATTAGGCAAGGGGAATAAAACGATAATTTTACGTTCCCTTCTTATCTTATGTGTATATAATTCACATATAGAAAATAGCAAAGTATAGAAAGATGCAAGATTCTATATTTTTTGAGAATCCCGAGTTTTACTAGAAATCCCTATTGCTGGATCGGATTATAACAAATTTTTCGGGAATTTGTATGTAAGAAACTTTTTTTTATTTGGTTATTTTATTCAAGTTTATTAAATTCAAATTATTAGACAAAAACAAGATAATAAAAAATAATCAAAAAGGGAGATTATCATACATATATATATTTCATGTAGAAAGATGAAAAATTCTATTTAGTTAGTCCTTGCACTTATTTTATTATATTAAATTAAAAAATTTATAAATTTAGATTATTCTATTTATATATATTATTTATATATATTATGTACTTATATATACTCATACTCAATTATGTACTCACATATACTCACTTAGCTATACTTAGTATAATTATATATGAATTATAATGATTATACGATACCTTTCTAACAATATAACAATAACAGGTACAAATATTAAATACAGGTATCCATTTTATGACAACTATCTATAACTTACCCTCTATTTTTGTGCCTTTAATGGGCCTAGTATTTCCGGCAATTGCAATGGCTTCTTTATTTCTTTATGTTCAAAAAAAGAGGATTTTTTAGATATACATATGATCGGGCCAAATCTCATCTATTTTTTTTTTCAAGACTTATAACATAACACAGATATTTATTTCTTAGAATAAAACATATGATGTGGTTTCCCCGAGCATAAGCTATTATGCATGGGTAAACATGATATATGCTTAAATGAATTATAGCTATTTGAAAAAAAAAAAATTGGGATCGGGGCGAATGTCTGAAATGTAAAGTTAATGTATCCATATGTAAATTTTTATAGGGAATCATACGAAGACGAAGTGGATCTTATTATTTTAGATCTAAGCAATTCGATGAATTACTCCTAAAAGTTCACATCGGAATAGTGCTAGTTGATGAGAGTTACTTCGGAAACACACAAAAAAGTCAAATTAATTTGGGTTATTCTCTCAATTTCAATAAAATACAACTAGATCTAGTATGAATTGTCGATCAGAACATATATGGATAGAACTTATAGCGGGGTCTCGAAAAACAAGTAATTTCTGCTGGGCCTTTATACTTTTTTTAGGTTCATTAGGTTTTTTTTTAGTTGGAATTTCCAGTTATCTTGGTAGGAATTTGATATCTTTATTTCCGTCTCCGCAAATCATTTTTTTTCCACAGGGGATCGTAATGTCTTTCTACGGAATTGCGGGTCTCTTTATTAGCTCCTATTTGTGGTGCACAATTTCGTGGAATGTAGGTAGTGGTTATGATCGATTCGATAGAAAAGAAGGAATAGTGTGTATTTTTCGTTGGGGATTTCCTGGAAAAAATCGTCGCATCTTACTCCAATTCCTTATGAAAGATATCCAATCCATCAGAATAGAAGTTAAAGAGGGTATTTATGCTCGTCGTGTCCTTTATATGGAAATCAGAGGCCACGGGACTATTCCCTTGACTCGTACTGATGATAATTTGACTCCACGAGAAATTGAGCAAAAAGCTGCTGAATTGGCTTATTTCTTGCGTGTACCAATTGAAGTATTTTGAAAAATGACCTGAGTTAATGCTTTTTTTTTTGAAAAAAAAAGTAGTAACAGCTGAATCATACACAAAAAAACAGGGAATAGATTCATGGGTTCGATGACTTGTAATGGAACTTATCCTTGATATGAATATTAGTTAGTATCATATGGAGTTGATGAATGAAGCGAGTTCGTTAAAAATTCAAAGACGAAAAATGTCAAAAAATAAAGCATTCATTCCCCTTCTATATCTTGCATCGATAGTATTTTTGCCCTGGTGGATCTCTCTCTCATTTACTAAATGTCTGAAATCTTGGGTTACTAATTGGTGGGATACTAGGCAATCCGAAATTTTCTTGAATATCATTCAAGAAAAGAGTATTATAAAAAAATTCATAGAATTAGAGGAACTCGTCCTCTTAGACGAAATGATAAAGGAATACTCGGAAACACATCTAGAAAAGCTTCGTATCGGAATCTACAAAGAAACGATCCAATTAATCAAGATACACAATGAGGATTGTATCCATACGATTTTGCACTTATCGACAAATGTAATCTGTTTCGTTATTCTAAGTGGTTATTCTATTCTAGGTAATGAAGAACTTGTTATTCTTAACTCTTGGGTTCAAGAATTCCTATATAACTTAAGCGATACAATAAAAGCTTTTTCAATTCTTTTATTAACTGATTTATGTATAGGATTCCACTCCCCCCACGGTTGGGAACTAATGATTGGTTCTTTCTACAAAGATTTTGGATTTGCCCATAACGATCAAATTATATCCGGTCTTGTTTCCACCTTTCCGGTTATTCTAGATACAATTTTAAAATATTGGATCTTCCGTTATTTAAATCGTGTATCTCCTTCACTTGTAGTGATTTATCATTCAATGAATGACTGAAAAATGAGTCACTGATCAAATTATAATGGTTGTTACTTTGTATATAACAAAACATTCAAAATTCGACTTATTTTTTCTACTCCTACAAGGGATTCCTCCTATATTCCATTAATCTTTTTTTTTAGTAAATAGCAGAATCATAGATAGGGAACTATACTACACGAGGGACCTACCTAATTTTATTGTATAAATTTTCGATACCAATGATTGGACCATGCAAACTATAAATACTCTTTTTTCTTGGATAAAGGAAGAGATTACTCGATCCATTTCCATATCGCTCATGATATATATAATAACTAGGACACCCATTTCAAATGCATATCCCATTTTTGCGCAGCAGGGTTATGAAAATCCACGAGAAGCGACTGGCCGTATTGTATGTGCCAATTGCCATTTAGCTAATAAACCCGTGGATATCGAGGTTCCACAAGCGGTACTTCCTGATACTGTATTTGAAGCAGTTGTTCGAATTCCTTATGATATGCAACTAAAACAAGTTCTTGCTAATGGTAAAAAGGGGGCTTTAAATGTAGGGGCTGTTCTTATTTTACCCGATGGGTTTGAGTTAGCCCCCCCCGATCGTATTTCGCCCGAGATTAAAGAAAAGATAGGCAATTTGTCTTTTCAGAACTATCGCCCTACTAAAAAAAATATTCTTGTGATAGGCCCTGTTCCTGGTCAGAAATATAGCGAAGTTACCTTTCCTATTCTTTCTCCGGACCCCGCTACTAAGAAAGATGTTCACTTCTTAAAATATCCCATATACGTAGGCGGGAACAGGGGAAGGGGTCAGATTTATCCCGACGGTAGCAAGAGTAACAATAATGTTTATAATGCTACAGCAGCGGGTATAGTAAGCAAAATTATACGAAAAGAAAAAGGAGGATACGAAATAACCATAGCGGATGCATCAGATGGACGTCAAGTGGTTGATATTATCCCCCCAGGACCGGAACTTCTTGTTTCAGAGGGCGAATCCATCAAACTTGATCAACCATTAACGAGTAATCCTAATGTGGGTGGATTTGGCCAGGGGGATGCGGAAATCGTACTTCAAGATCCATTACGTGTCCAAGGCCTTTTGTTCTTCTTGGCATCTGTTATTTTGGCACAAATATTTTTAGTTCTTAAAAAGAAACAATTTGAGAAGGTTCAATTGTCCGAAATGAATTTCTAGGTCCGCGGATTTATCAACATAAAGTTTGTAAAAAGAACCAAATTTTTGTTGGCAATTAAATTATATAATTATGTATAATCAAAAAAATTATGAAAAGCCTTTTGTTTTGCTTTTTTATATTAATAAAATCTTTTCCTTTTCTCCCAGGGTTCGGTAATTATTTGTACCGCCTAGTCAAAGTATGTATATTGTGAAGAAGACTACTTGACTTTAACTTCACGTTTCTTTTTTTTTAATCTAAATTAGATTAGAGCCATATGATTATGTCATTATTGTCATATTGAAATGTCATAGAATGTATTAAGAATTTTGTATTCGAATAGAATCAAATTCGGCTAGATACTAAACATAAAATAAGTAAGTGAAGAATATAAACAAACAAAGTATCAATGAGGGGAACAAGGGATTCTAGGAGGGTTTATTTGTCTTCCCAGCCTTCGACACAATAAAATAAGAAGGAATTTTCTATAGCCCTTTCTTGTATCGGAATAATAATGTCTTGTATTGAAATAATAATGCTTTTTGATCCCGTTTGTCAAAAATTCTATTTTTAGTTTCAAATTTTTCCAAAATGAATTCAAAAAAAAAAATTCATTTTGATTAAATACTAAAATACATAGAGTAAGGTTCGATTAGTATAGAAAGAATTTGCATGATATCTGATCAATAGAAATATATATATATTTGGTATATTGGGTATATTGTGATTGTGTCCTCCAGAAAAAAAAGAGGGGGGTCAAGTGATTTTTTCTTTTTTAACTTTGAAAGTATCGACAGATACTATCAAGGAACAGATGTTCTGAATCAATCAATGAAGTTCATTTTTCAAAAACATCATCAGAAAGAAATGAAATGGGGTTTTTCAAACATCGGAAAAAGTGATTCATTTTTTTTCATTTATACGAATAGAATATTTTGATCATTAAGAACTTAAAAGAACTTAACGGGGCCTACCCCCTCTTTCTTTGTCTGATTCGAGGGGGATCCCGTTGAGTTCTTATGTTTTCATGTCTACAAGTCAATTCATCCGATTACTACAGGGATGAACCCAATCCGGAATATGAACCATAAAAGAAAATACCGATTAAACCAATCACAAGAATACCAGTTACAGTACCTATTATCCAAAG